TTGTTTCTCCTTAATTTTATTTAAATTTTGAATCTACTCCTTCGAAGAAAAGAAAATAAGTCTCTTGAAATTTGGAACCTCCGATTGTATCCGAACGAGAGGAATGTTGAAAAGTCACTACGAACCCGAAACATACCATTGGAAAGTGATTCAGTAATTAAACCTTCATGAATCCATTTTTGTTCTTTCATTCCAGGTAACCCCTTTAATTATCAACTCATGGAGTAGGAGTGATATTAGACAACCCTTCCTCTTTTTTCAAAAAAAAAATAGGAAGTTTTCCTACGGATGCAATTCGTAGATCATAAAGATCACCATATATATAACAAAATTTCTCCCCCGATTCCTTCTAGTCGAGCCTCTCGGTCTGTCATTATACCTCGAGAAGTCGAAAGAATTACAATACCCATTCCTCCTAAAATCCTAGGAATTCGTTGATGGTTGGAATAGATTCGTAGGCCGGGTCGGCTGATACGTTTTAAAACAGTTCTATATGGCCCTTTTCTATTCCTTCTATGTCGCAGAGTTGAAACCAAGAAATATTTCTTGCTTACTCGATGTTTTCTCACATTTTCGATAAAGCCTTCGCGTAGAAGTATTTTAACAATGTTTTCAGTGATATTTGTAGATGCTATTCGAACCGTTCCTTTTTTATCCATGTCAGCATTTCGTATAGAAGTTATTATTTCGGCAATAGTGTCCCTACCCATGATGAACTATAATTATTGGTGCCTCCGGGTTTTTATATAATCAGCATGCTCTACTCTTTTTTTTTCATGAATTATTAAAGGTATATGCGTGAGAAACAATCTACTAATGCATTCTACTAATTAATGGAATCTAATTCAGTTCAGATATCTTACTATGAACCTCCCTTTTTTTATGTTTTATTATGTTTTCATCTATTAGTATTTATTTAGAATCTATTTATAATACCTCAGGAGCTAATGAGACTATTTTAGTAAAATTCAACTGTCTCAATTCCCGAGCGATCGCACCAAAAACTCGAGTTCCTTTGGGATTTCCTTCTTGATCAATGACAACTGCTGCATTGTCATCATATTGTATTATCATACCATTGTCACGTTTGAGTTCTTTACATGTACGTACAATTACAGCTCTGATCACTTCTGATCTTTGTAGAGGCATATTGGGAACTGCTTCTTTGATTACAGCAACAATAACGTCACCAATATGAGCATATCGGCGATTACTAGCTCCTATGATTCGAATACACATTAATTCTCTAGCCCCGCTGTTGTCCGCTACATTTAAATAGGTCTGAGGTTGAATCATATCATTCTTATTATTTTTCTCTTTTTTCTTTCAATGCTAACTAACTAAAGGGCGAAGAAAAAAAGAAGAAAGATTGTTTGTCCAGAAATAAAAAAACTGCGGTTTTTTCATCACAAGGCCCCTTTCCTTTCGTTCCATATCCCTATCCCGCAATAACGAATTGAGTTCGTATAGGCATTTTGGACGCAGCTATAGAAATAGCTTCTCTGGCTACAATTTCTGATACTCCACCCATTTCATAAAGTATTCGACCCGGTTTAACGACGGATACCCAATATTCGGGAGATCCTTTCCCCGAACCCATACGTGTTTCGGTAGGCCTTACTGTAACAGGTTTGTCTGGAAATATACGTACCCATATTTTTCCACCACGACGCGCATATCGTGCCATGGCTCGTCGCCCCGCTTCTATTTGTCTAGATGTGATCCAAGCGGGTTCAAGTGCCTGAAGGGCGTATCCGCCGAAACAAATTCGATTGCCTCGATAAGATATTCCCTTCATTCTTCCTCTATGTTGTTTACGAAATCTGGTTCTTTTGGGGTTATAGTTGATGGTTGTTTCTCAATGCCATCTCTACTGCAGAACTGGACATGAGAGTTTCTTCTCATCCAGCTCCTCGCGAATGAAACGATTAAATAATATTGTATATATTTTGAATTGAATGAATAATGAATCATGGAATTTTTTGAGATATAATCTGTCACGTACACGTAGGAATAAAATAAAATGATAAATTCCATTTTATAATTAATGAATCTTCATTTATTTTTACCTTTATTTTATTTATTTTTATTGAATTGCCCAAAACTTAGCAATCCAGTAAGGCTTTCGCGGGCGAATATTTGCTCTTTCAACATCCCTTTCATTCGTAGGGGCGTTCCATGACCTATCAGAATAAATGAATTGGTTCTTGGCTCGTTCCGCCATCCCACCCAATGAATCATTAGGATTCGTTTTCAAGGGAATCTTCCTCAGTCACAGGTTCTGTCGTTCCCATCGCTTCTCGATTAATGACTAGGCCCGAACTCTGCAATGGAGCTCCTAATAAAATTTGTTCCTGAATCAATCTTCTCAGTCTTTATTGACTCGGCGCTCTTTATTCTTTTTTATTTTTCGTATAAATTGTATTCATATTCATCGAATCTAATTATTAATTATGGACGAATACATTAATGCTTTATTACATTGCCTTTTATAAGATAGTTCATAGACCATACATATTGGAATCATATATCATTGCTATTCTTTTTCTTTCTTTCTCTCACCCCTCCATTTATCCATATCCCTTTGTTTTTGCTTCACAACCTTATAGATTGATTTTTCTTTTATGTAAAAAAAAATGCTTCAGTTGCTACAACAATATGATCAATACATCATATAGCGACTGGTTCCTTGGATCCAGATAATACGAAGCAATGAGCTGGTTATTAGTTATATAGTTATTAGTTCATACTAGGGGATGGCCCTTTGTTTTTTAATCCTAACCTAACTCTAAATAAAAAACCAACGAGTCACACACTAAGCATAGCAATTATATGGAGATGGAGTCAATCGAATTGTTATTCAACCCTATAGAATTAAGAATTCGAAAAAATTCTCATTTTTTTGATTGAACGGAAAAAAATGAACGAGTTTGTGATTTTTTATTCAATTGCCGGATGGATGGAACAGAAAGACAACGAAAGGCCCATTATTCCTCGTCTGCAAATATCCAAATTTTGATTCCTAATGCCCCATAGATAGTTCGAACTGTATAGGAACAATAATCAATTTTGGCTCGAATGGTTTGTAGGGGAACCCTACCTTCTCTGATCCATTCGACACGTGCTATTTCCTTTCCGTCGATACGCCCTGCAATTTGTACTTGAATTCCCTTTGTATCTGCTTTTTCAGTTAATTCAATAGCTTTTTTCATTGCCTTTCGAAACGAAACTCTATTCTTTAATTGTTCGGCTATAAATTCTGCAAGAATATTAGGTTGTCCATACGGTTTTTCAACTCTTGTGATAGCAATGTTAAGTTTTTGGTTCACAGAATTAAATTCTTTTTGTGCATTGCTCTGTAATTCTTCAATTCCTCGCGGGCTGCCCTCTATGAACAATTTTGGGAATCCCATATATATTATGACCTGGATCAGATCGATTCTTTTTTTAATCTTTATGCGTGCAATTCCCTCGGCACCCGAGGATATTTTCCTATTTTTTTGTACATAATTCTTGATACAATCCTGTATTTTTTGATCTTCCTGGAGACCCTCGGAATAACTTTTTGGTTGTGCAAACCAAACAGAATGATGACTTTGGGTTGTACCAAGTCGGAAACCGAGTGGATTTATTTTTTGTCCCATAGCACCTCGCTATCTCTATAAGGCCATATCATTTCTCTATTAGCCCACGTCATTCTGTTACGATATAGCATATGATCCATCATATATAGATACCTCTCTCTGACATCTTTATACTTATCTTTATATACCCATCCATATTTTCTTAACCATATGAAATAGTTTTTCTCTTTAGATGTATCTTTCAATACAATAGTTATATGACAGGTGGGTCTTTTTATCGGATAACTACGTCCTCGGGCTCGGGGTTTTAACTTTTTCATGCTAGTACCTTCATTAACTTCGGCTTGACTAATGATTAAAGCCGTTTCGTTGAATCCCATATTGTGACTAGCATTTGCTGCTGCAGAATAAACTAATTTTAAAATGGGATAACACGCTCGATAAGGCATGAGTTCTAGTATCATAAGTGTTTCCTCGTAGGGACGCCCACGAATCTGATCAATTACTCTTCGCGCTTTATGAGCAGACATACGTATATGTTGACCTAAAGCGTATACTTCTACATCTGGGTCACTCTTTATCATAAGGTTCACCTCCCACCAATAAACGATGAGCACCCATATCCACTTTATTAATTAATATATTAACGACGAGATTTATTATCGTTTCTCGCATGCCCCCGGAAATTCAGAGTAGGTGCAAATTCTCCCAATTTGTGACCTACCATACGATCTGTTATATAAATAGGCAAATGTTCCTTTCCATTATGAATAGCAATTGTATGGCCGATCATTGTGGGTATAATGGTAGATGCCCGGGACCAAGTTACGATTGTATCTTTTTCTGCCCTCGTGTTGAGCTTCGCAATTTTTATCAATAAATGATTAGCTACAAAAGGATTTTTTTTTAGTGAACGTGTCACAGCTAATTACTCCTTTTTTTTTGTAAAGATGAGGAAACATATTCTATTTTCAATATTCTCCTATTTACTACGGCGACGAAGAAT